TTTATCTCATATCGTGACATAAGTAAGCAGTTCTTATTGTATCGGCCCAAAACCTCACTAATTGATCTTTACGGTGCTTATTCTTCTATCAATTAGATCCTTTGTTTATCCATAGACTAAAGGATCTAGGCATACCTATTTCTTCATATTTGGACTTCTATGAAGTTTCTTTCTTTTTCTTTGCTACAGCTGATAAAAATCGTTGTTTTGGACACGATAGATATGATATGTAGAAAGCCTATTTTCTAGTATTTATTAGCGGATTTGCTCTTTCTTTCCTTTTTTTTCTTTCTATAGTGGAGATAGTCGCACGTAATGACAGATCACGGCCATATTATTTAAAGCTTGTGGTAAGAACGGGTTTCGTTCTAGTGCCCTAAAATAATATTCCAAAGCTTTCGTATGTTCTCCGTTCCTTGTGTGGATAAGGCCTATGTTATAGAGTATATAACTTCTATCATAGGGATCAATTTCTAGTCGCATAGCTTCATAATAATTCTGTAAAGCTTCCGCATAATTTCCTTCGGATTGAGCCGACATCCGTTACGGTCGTCTTCGATTCAAAGAATCTCCGTTCCAGAACCGTACGTGAGATTTTCATCTCATACGGCTCCTCCTTTTTTATGTGCATAATGAGAATAATACATGGAATCAAAAAAGATTGAAATAATTTCATTATGAACCGAACGGGGCTAGTGTTTTTACAAGAAATCTCTAGCCAACCTTCCTGTAAAAGATCTTTTCTTAACATCAAGTATCTTGGTACTAGATAAAAATGATAACTCTAACAATTTCTTTGTTCTTAGCACCCCTTAATTTCCAGGAATTAGTCACTTCAACAGTCTTCGATGGTTATACGGGTATCCAAAATACGAACGAGATGGATGTTTGTTGTACCAACCATTCTTGTTAGTCCCGATTCCGATAAAGAAAAGGTATAATTTATAACAAAGTTTTCGTATTGTTGATTCCTAGGCGTAGTGCTTCTTCCCCTATGCTGCCTATTGGTACTAGTGGAGTAGGGTTGACCTAACCCATAGGTGTAACCTTTCGCTCAATACTAGAATCTACAATTGAAGCATCTGAGGCTGCATTAATCGGGGATACACGACAGAAGGAATTGTTTTATTTACAAACTTCACCTTCACAATAAGCGTAGATTTCTTTCAATAATTTTTTTATTTCTCTCCCAAATAATGTATCTTTCTCCGAAGACTGAAAGCGGTAAAGAAAAAAAACATCAAATCGCACCATCTCTGTAATAGGTGAATGCCTCTTTTTCTCCTGAAGTTGTCGGAATTATTCGTAATAAGATATTGGCTACAATTGAAAAGGTCTTATCAATAAAATTTCCATTTATCCGAGATCTGGGCATAGGTAGCAATCCATTCTATAATTTCTTTTACTTACCTCTTGTGAGAAAATGATCCCACAAACAAAGAAATTGTACAGTACGAAATAACATAAAAAAAAAAAAATAAAAAAAAGAGATCAATTGATTCGTTCTAATTCATTGATTTAATCTGGTATAAAATTGATTTAATTTGGTAATTTAATTTGGTATAAATATTGTAAGTAAAAAGAATAACTATTGGAAAAAGATGGGAGCGCCAGCTTCGCAAAAATGAAATGAATGAAATGAATAGATATATATATTTTTTTTTTAACAGTTTTTCACAAAAAAAAATTATCTTTATACCCCCCCCTTGAAGGAAGGGTTTTTCTTTGATGAAAAGTTTTCTATATTTTTTTTATAGTTAGAATTGACTGTACGTACCTATCAAAAAATCTAATATGAATGACTCACTATTCACTCGGTTTCTGGGCCATAATCATTATGTAGGAGAGATGGCCGAGTGGTTCAAGGCGTAGCATTGGAACTGCTATGTAGGCTTTTGTTTACCGAGGGTTCGAATCCCTCTCTTTCCGTACCTTTCACCTAATTCACCAATCTTATTGACAGCAATGTATCAAAGCAAATAACAATGGATACCATTATTCCAACAGTTAAGTTAGACCTTTCTTTTATTTCGATATAGATTCTTTATTCCTATGTTCCGCAGTACAGAAAATAAAATACTGGAAAGAGTAGACAGCAGGGAATGAAAATATCCCTACCGATCCGTGATCCATGACTGGGAGAAAAATCCCCGTATCAAACTCCTTACTTTGGTGGGTCTTTTTACTTAGGCGAAAAGGGAAAAATTGTCCGAACCCTTGTTTTCTTGTTTTATTTTAATTAGGTTTAAGTCTGACGAGAATAATATTCTACAACTAGCAATTCATTTATTTTCAAACCGACCCATTGACTATCTATTATTTGATTGACTAATCCTTTATATTGGAATGGTTGAAGGGTCAAATGTTTTGGTAATTCCTCACGGGGGGATGAATCAAGATAATTTTGAATCAGAGCTCTAGATTTTTGTTCATCCCTCGCTGTAATAATATCGTGGGGTTTGCAGCGATAACTTGGTATATCTACTATACGACCATTAAC